GCAATGAAAAAGGCTATTGAATTGACCGAACAAGCTGATACAAAAGGAATTCAAATACAAATTGCAGGCCGTATCGATGGAAAAGAAATTGCACGTATCGAATGGATAAGAGAGGGTAGGGTTCCCCTACAAACCATTCGCGCGAAAATTGATTATTGCGCCTATACTGTTCGAACTATCTATGGAGTATTAGGTATCAAAATTTGGATATTTATAGACCAAGAATAATAAACTTTTAGAATAACAAGCTTTTACTTGATTTGTCTTTCTGGTTCGATTTAACGATGAAACTAAAAATGACAACCCTTTTCATTCTTTATTTTCCATCAAAAAAAAATTATTCTTTAATTCTATAAGATTGAATAAAAATTCGATTGACCTTTTTTTGATAGAATTGCTATGCTTAGTGTGTGACTCGTTGGTTTTCGTTAGAATTAAGATTAATAAAAAGTAAAAGCCCCTCTTATGAACTAATAACTATAGAACGAATAACCAACTCATCGTATCACATTATCTGGATCCAAAGAAGCAGTCAAGATATGATATTTTGGTCCTATCATTGCAACAACTGAAATTTTGTTTTTTTTTGACATAAACAATAAATAAAATGAGTTGTCAAACAAAAAAGGTGGGTGCGGATAAATGGAAAGGTGAGAGAAAGAAAAAAAATGCATAGAAATGATATATGATTCCAATATGTAAGGTCTTTGAATCATCTCATAAAAGACAGTCAAGCATCAATATAGATTCATACTGAATTATATGACTAAATATGAATCTGTTCATAGAAAAAACTTAAGAGCCCCGAGCCAATAAAGACTAAGAAGGTTGGTTCAAGAACAAATTGCAGTAAGAGCTCCGTTGTAGAATTCAGACCTAACCATTAATCAAAAAGCGATGGGAACGAGGAAACCTATGAATACGGAAGATTCAATTAAAATTGAATCCTGCTGATTCATTGGGAAGGATGGCGGAACGGACCAGAGACAAATATTCTGATATTCTGAAAAATTAGAAGCTAAGGCTGCAATTGAAATAGATATTGAAAGAGTAACTATTCGCCCGCGAAAATTCCTTTTTTTGTTTTTTATTGAATTGCTAAAAAATGAGCAATCCAATCCGATAAAAAACAAAAAAAGATTATATATAAATAAAAAAAAAATATATATATTATATAAAATTGAGTTATTAGTTATATATCCAAATCGAAAAATGTCTAATAAATTAGATAAATCCCAAAGAATCCCTTGATTTGGTGTATTATTCCATGTATATCTTAATTATATAGAATTTGCATTTTTCATTCGCGAGGAGCCGGATGAGAAGAAACTCTCATGTCCAGTTCTGTAGTAGAGATGGAATTAAGAAAGACCCATCAACTATAACCCAAAAAGAACCAGATTTCGTAAACAACATAGAGGAAGAATGAAGGGACTATCTTATCGGGGAAATCGTATTTGTTTCGGAAGATATGCTCTTCAGGCACTTGAACCCGCTTGGATCACGTCTAGACAAATAGAAGCAGGGCGGCGAGCAATGACACGAAATGCACGTCGAGGTGGAAAAATATGGGTACGTATATTTCCAGACAAACCAGTTACAGTAAGACCAGCCGAAACCCGTATGGGTTCGGGGAAGGGATCCCCCGAATATTGGGTAGCTGTTGTTAAACCCGGCCGAATACTTTATGAAATAAGCGGAGTAGCAGAAAATATAGCCCGAAAGGCTATCTTGATAGCAGCCTCTAAAATGCCTATCCGAACCCAATTCATTATTTCAGGATAGGAATATAGAACTAAAGTAAATAGATCTTTGGGATAAAAACAACCGGAGGTTTTTTTGTTTTGGACAAACAATATTTCTTTTTCGATTTCCATCTTTGCATTTATTTTTGCATTGAAAGACCAGATTAAAAAAAAAAGATATGATTCAACCTCAGACCCATTTGAATGTAGCAGACAACAGCGGGGCCCGAGAATTGATGTGTATTCGAATCATAGGAGCTAGTAATCGTCGATATGCTCGTATTGGTGACATTATTGTTGCTGTGATCAAAGAAGCAATACCAAATACGCCCTTGGAAAAATCAGAAGTGATTAGAGCTGTAATTGTACGTACCTGTAAAGAACTCAAACGCGACAACGGTATGATAATACGATATGATGACAATGCTGCAGTTATCATTGATCAAGAAGGAAATCCAAAAGGAACTCGAGTTTTTGGCGCGATTGCCCGAGAATTGAGGCAAAACTTTACTAAAATAGTTTCATTAGCTCCCGAAGTATTATAAGCTGAGATACGAAGTAGGATATTTACAATGAATTTATAGTAGATTGATTGTGCATCACGTATATACCTTTCATTTCTTTTTTAATTTTTCTTTTTTAATTAAAAAAGAAAAGCATGTTGATTAGATCAAAATTCGGAGACACCGCTGATTTTAGTTCATCATGGGTAGAGACACTATTGCTGATATAATAACCTCTATACGAAATGCAGACATGAATAGAAAGGGAACGGTTCGAATAGCATCTACTAACATCACCGAAAATATTGTTAAAATACTTTTACGAGAAGGCTTTATCGAAAACGCAAGAAAACATCAAGAAAGAAAAAAATCTTTTTTGGTTTTAACTCTGCGACATAGAAGAAATAGGAAAGGACCATATAGAAATAGTTTATATCTAAAAAGGATCAGTCGACCTGGTCTACGAATCTATTCTAACTATCAACGAATTCCTCGAATTTTAGGCGGAATGGGAATTGTAATTCTTTCTACCTCTCGAGGTATAATGACAGATCGGGAGGCTCGACTAGAAGGAATTGGCGGAGAAATTTTATGTTATATATGGTAATCCTTCTGATATGCCAATTGGATACAAAATTTCCTATTTGTAAAAAAAAAAAGAGAACAGATGCGTTGTCGAATAGCATTCCTCCCCTATTAGTTGATACTTTAAGGGGGTTTTGCCTGAAATGAAAGAACAAAAAAAAATGGATTCATGAAGGTTTGATTACTGAATCACTTCCTAATGGTATGTTCTGGATTCGTTTAGATAATGAGGATCTGATTCTAGGTTATGCCTTAGGAAAAATACGTCGTAGTTCTATACGAATCCTACCAGGAGATAGGGTTAAGATTGAAATAAGCCGTTATGATTCAACCAGAGGTCATATAGTTTATAGACTCCGGAACAAAGATTCAAACGATTAAGTGGTTTTTCAACTTCAACGCCCCTTACCCATGAAAATCCAAGAGGTTAAAAATTTCAAGAAACTTATTTTCTTCCAATAAATAGATTAAATTAAAAAAGTAGGAAATGGCAAATATGAAAATAAGGGCCTCTGTTCGTAAAATTTGTGAAAAATGTCGACTGATACGCAGACGAGGACGAATTATAGTAATTTGTTCGAACCCAAAACATAAACAACGACAAGGATAATCATTCTACTAAAAAGAACTTTCTAAAAGATTTGATTGATGTACAATACAAATAAGAAAAAATGAAAAATTTGTTTTGACATGAAATGGATATATCCATATCTCTGACTCATATTTATGAGATGATAAAATATGGCAAAACCTATACCAAAAATTGGTTCGCGTAGAAATGGGCGTATTAGTTCACGTAAGAGTACACGTAAAATACCAAAAGGCGTTATTCATGTTCAAGCAAGTTTCAACAATACCATTGTGACTGTTACAGATGTACGAGGTCGGGTGGTTTCTTGGGCTTCTGCCGGTACTTGTGGATTCAGGGGTACAAAAAGGGGGACACCTTTTGCCGCGCAAACTGCCGCAGGAAATGCTATTCGTACAGTAGTAGAGCAAGGTATGCAACGAGCAGAAGTCATGATAAAGGGTCCTGGTCTCGGAAGGGATGCAGCATTACGGGCTATTCGTAGAAGTGGTATACTTTTAAGTTTCGTACGAGACGTAACTCCTATGCCACATAATGGCTGTAGACCCCCTAAAAAAAGACGTGTGTAGAAATAACCTAAGATTTCAAGAGAAATAAATGATTCAAAGATCTGATCAATTATTACTATGGTTCGAGAGAAAATAAGAGTATCTACTCGGACACTGCAGTGGAAGTGTGTTGAATCAAGAACAGATAGGAAATGTCTTTATTATGGACGTTTTATCCTCTCTCCACTTAGGAAAGGTCAAGCTGACACAATAGGCATTGCGATGCGAAGAGCTTTGCTTGGAGAAATAGACGGAACATGTATAACACGTGCAAAATCTGAGAAAATACCACATGAATACTCTACCATAGTAGGTATTCAAGAATCAGTACACGAAATTTTAATGAATTTGAAAGAAATTGTATTGAGAAGTAATCTATATGGAACTTGTGAGGCGTCTATTTGGGTTCGGGGCCCGAGATGCGTAACTGCTCAAGATATTATCTTGCCACCTTATGTAGAAATAGTTGATAATACACAGCATATAGCTAGCTTGACGGAACCAATTGATTTGTGTATTGGATTACAACTCGAGAGAAATCGTGGATATCGTATAAAAGAGCCAAATAACTGTCAAGACGGAAGTTATCCTATAGATGCTCTATTTATGCCTGTTCGAAACGTGAATCATAGTATTCAGTCTTATGGGAATGGGAATGAAAAACAAGAGATACTTTTTCTAGAAATATGGACAAATGGAAGTTTAACTCCGAAAGAAGCACTTTATGAAGCCTCCCGTAATTTAATTGATTTATTTCTTCCCTTTCTACATGCGGAAGAAGAAAATTTCCATTTAGAGGACAATCAACACAAAGTTGCTTTACCCCTTTTTACTTTTCACAATATATTCACTGAACTAAACAAAAACAAAAAAAAAAAAGCGAAATATATTTTTATTGACCAATTAGAATTGCCACCTAGGATCTACAATTTCCTCAAAAAATCCAATATACATACATTATTGGACCTTTTGAATAACAGACAAGAAGATCTTATTAAACTTGAGCATTTTCACATAGAAGACGTAAAACTAGTATTGGATACTCTAGAAAAATATTTCGCAATTGATTTACCAAAAAAAAAAAATAAAAGATGAAAAAAAAAATGGATTTTATTTGGAATATATTCAGAATAGATCAAAAATCAAATTGATATTGATATTTGGTGGGGATATCTAGGGAAAATTCACTTGGAAGTGACTATTCCCTAGATACACATGTCATGTTATTTCACAATTGAATCAATTTAAAAAAGACCTAAAGTTAGGGATTTATCAATGGGTAATGTTGCTCCAATCCCTAACCAAAGGGCCACTGCGGTACCAACCAAAAAGACAGTTGTTGCTACTGGCCGACGAAATGGATTTTGAAATTTATTAACATTCTCCAAAAAAGGAACTGTTAATAATCCCGCAGGTACTGAAACCATTAAAAGAACGCCTAATAACTTATTGGGTACTGTACGAAGTATTTGAAATACGGGAAAAAAATACCATTCGGGTAATATTTCCAAAGGAGTTGCAAACGGATCCGCCGGCTCGCCAATCATCGATGGTTCTAGAACCGCTAAGCCTACATTACATGCAATAGTACCTAGAATTACGACCGGAAAAATATATAAAAGGTCATTGGGCCATGCGGGCTCCCCATAATAATTATGACCCATCCCTTTCGCCAATTTAGCCCTTAATACAGGATCATTCAAGTCAGGTTTTTTTGTTATTAGGATAGGTGAATTCTTCTAGATTGGATTCATCCCCCGAAAGAGCCGGACATGATAATTTTTCATCATCCAGCTCGAGCAAGAATCAAAAGAACCAAATAATGGATCCATAATTAATATAATAATCATTATATAATACTATATATTATCCATATCCACACATACATATATGAATAGTTCTCTGTAAGAACAAATTTCTTTACGGAGTTGTAATTATCCATGGGAAGGAATTCCGCTCTTACAAACAAATGCTCAACACCCAAGTAGGCTTACAAAGTTGATCACGATCAATTGCTTTTTGGGTCATCTCATACCTTGTGGTTGGTGTTTATCTCCAAAATATTTGGAGATTTTGACTTTAACATAATATAAATATATAAATAAAATAAAAGGTTTACTTGTTACTAATATAGTTTTAGCCTCTATTGTTCTTTAGATCCCTTGTTTCACTCCGATAGTATCATAGATCCATCAAGTCGGTCGATGCAGAGGAAATGAATGCATTTCGATACCTATAAAAAATGATAAAAAAAATCTGGATTATATTATACAAAATCGCAAATTCGACTGGATCTTACGGAGCCTGGTCATGCATGACATGATTTAGGGTTGATCATAGAATACATTCTCTTAAAACGAACCCGCCTATCTTCTGTATAGGGCTTATACGGCGGTTGGACAAAAGACACATTGGATTATGAATTTCAATGTGGCAGAAAAGGACATATACCTGCACGGTCTAATCAATAGTTCAAGTCACACACTCCCATAATCCATTTTCTTTTCGGAAAATTACCTTCAACTGGTGGTGTTATGTTAAATAACTAAATACAATAATAATAATATTGTGTTGTGGAGTTGAAGGAAAATGTCCAAATACATGGATTATTCTTTTCAATAATCCATACTTATAGCAATGAAATACTATTGTTCTTCCCCCAAGTGATAAATAATTGATTACTAATATCTATGATAGAACTTTTCTACCCTTATAGGGGACCAGAAATACCTTGTTTACGTATCATTAGAAAGTGCATTAACATAAATACAGCGGTAAGGAGGGGCAATACAAAAGTGTGTAAACTATAAAAACGAGTCAAAGTGGCTTGTCCCACACTAGCACTTCCACGTAATAACTCTACCAAAGGAGATCCTATTACAGGAATAGCTTCAGGTACGCCTGTTACAATTTTGACTGCCCAATAACCAATTTGGTCCCGAGGTAAAGAATAACCAGTTACACCAAAAGACGCGGTCAATACAGCCAAAACCACACCTGTAACCCAAGTCAGTTCACGAGGTTTTTTAAAACCACCGGTCAGATACACACGAAATACATGCAGGATCATCATTAGAACCATCATACTTGCCGACCACCGATGAACTGATCGTATCAACCAACCAAAGTTAGCTTCAGTCATTATATATTGAACAGAAGCAAAAGCCTCAGTAACAGTTGGACGATAGTAAAAAGTCATAGCAAATCCCGTAGCTACTTGTACTAAAAAACAAGTAAGCGTAATTCCTCCTAGACAATAAAATATGTTGACATGAGGCGGGACATATTTACTAGTTATATCATCTGCAATCGCCTGGATCTCGAGACGTTCTTCGAACCAATCATAGACTTTATTGAGATAGGTAAACCGCGAAAATTCCCCCTCTAAGAACCATATATGAAAATTTCATTTCGTACAGCTCAAGCAGACACACCCCAATACTGATTGAAAGGGATATGGAACAGAAAGTTTGAAACTTCTTACTTAATCCCCCATTTTATCTTTTCGGAAGATACGAAGGAATAAAAATCCGAAAGTTCTTCTTTGTGTTTGTGGTGATAATGCCAAAATATCAAGTTGGCTCATTCGTCTTTAGGTTGATTGTTACTCCAGGCCTCTTGAATATTCTCTTTCCCTATTTGTTTTTATTTGTGTGTAATGCAGCTTTTACTATTGTTTTTTTATCATTGATAGGAATTTCTCTTGTTAAGACCCTATGAATCGATTGAAACCCCAGATTCATACTAAAACCACGATGATTCAATAAAACTCCAAAGCTATGCCCAAAGATTCCTTGAGTAAGAACCATTGGTTCGTCACTTATTTAATCAATAGGATAGCTATAATGACTAAAAATACAAAAAATTCGCCGTTGGTTAAACAAAATAGGCATAAACTGGAGTTTGAAAAAAGAAAAATATTTCGATTTTCTTTATAATTTCTTTGCTTTTCAAAGCAAATTTTTTTGAATCCGATCACGAGGTCTGAATATTAAATATGAATCATAGTTCAAATATTTCTTGATCTATTTTCGTGTTTCAGATACCAGAATGAATATCCGACGAGGTAGAACCATCTCTATCGGGATAAGAATCGGGATAAGATGACAGAATCATTCTCTGTATTATCAATAGGATCAATTATAACAAGTCACACACTCATATTCCGGAAATACAGAAAGAAAAAAATTCCACGATCGAACTACCAAAAAAAGAGAGGTAGAAATAGAGCCCTAAAAATTCACTTTGTATTGAAAGACTGGAACTTCCCGACCCTTTTGAATTTCATTTTCTTGTGGATTTAATTCATTGAAATTCCATCGAGTAAAACGGAAGAATTATAAATTTCCAAAATAATAGATAAGAATATTGCAAATAAAGCCATCGCAACCCCCATCAAAGGAGTAGTTCCCCATCCAGGAGCTACTTTACCATATTCCGAATTCAACGGTTTCAATAAAGTCCCTACGGTAGTTGGTCTTGGACGAGATCTAGAACTACCCTCAACGGTTTGTGTAGCCATAAATCCGATTGTATTCATTGAGATCTGTTGACTTTGTATATCATTCCGTTGTAAATAAACGATTTTATCATAGATCCATTGTGCTCTTGAAATTATATAATAATGGAAACAGCAACCCTAGTCGCCATCTTTATATCCGGTTTACTTGTAAGTTTTACTGGGTACGCTTTATATACCGCTTTTGGGCAACCCTCTCAACAACTACGAGATCCCTTCGAGGAACACGGGGACTAGTTGAAGCAATGAGCCTTCCAATATTGGAAGGCTCATTGCTTCAATTGAGATAATGAAAAATCATTTCACCTTTTTAGTTGGAACTTTAGGAGGTTCCCGAAAAAAGATAGCGAAAAAAATTATTCCTAAAGTCGAGACTAATAGAAATGTATAAACCAATGCTTCCATAGATTCGATTGTGGTTTACAATTATAGCTTCCGTACCTGTTTACTTGGGATTATTTCCCTGATAATGATAAAAAAAGAAAGAAAAGGACGGTGATTCAAATCAAGATTTCTCTAGTATTCTATGTCAAATCATACAAAAAAATAGAGGAAAAAAAAACAATGTTGGATTAGACTCCTTGTCTTCTTGTAGTTGGATCTCCAAGTTTTTGGAATGTTCCAAATTCTACTTGAGCATCCAAATCTGGGTCAATACCAGCAAAAACATCTCGGAACAAGGTTCTAGCTCCATGCCAAATGTGTCCAAAAAAGAAGAGTAGGGCAAAGGAAGCATGTCCAAAAGTAAACCAACCCCTTGGACTACTACGAAAAACACCATCAGATTTCAAAGTAGCACGATCTAATTCGAAAATTTCACCCAACTGAGCACGTCTAGCATATTTTTTCACAGTAGCAGGATCGCTATAACTGATTCCGTTGAGTTCGCCACCATAAAACTCAACAGTTACACCTACTTGTTCAACACTATACTTAGATTCCGCTCTTCTAAAAGGAACGTCAGCTCTAACAATTCCGTCCCCATCTATCAAAACGACTGGAAATGTTTCAAAAAAGGTAGGCATACGGCGTACAAAAAGTTCACGCCCCTCTTTATCTCTAAAAATAGGGTGTCCTAACCATCCAACAGCTATTCCATCGCCGTTGTCCATTGAGCCCGCTCTAAATAATCCTCCTTTTGCCGGATTATTGCCAATGTAATCATAAAAAGCCAATTTCTCAGGAATTTTCGACCAAGCTTCTGATAAACTTTGATTTTCGGCTAGCCCAGCACTTACTCTTCGATATATTTCTTGCTGAAAGTATCCCTGATCCCATTGATAACGAGTGGGACCAAATAATTCGATCGGGGTAGTTGCTGAACCATACCACATAGTTCCAGCAACAACAAAAGCTGCAAAAAAGACAGCAGCGATACTACTAGAAAGAACAGTTTCAATATTCCCCATACGTAATCCTTTGTATAGACGTTGAGGTGGACGGACACTAAGATGGAATAGACCCGCCAATATGCCCAATGTTCCTGCTGCAATATGATGAGAGGCTATTCCTCCTGGAACAAAAGGATCAAAACCTTCCACGCCCCATGCTGGACTTACAGGTTGTACTTTTCCAGTTAGTCCATAAGGATCGGACACCCATATTCCGGGACCATATAAGCCCGTTACATGAAATGCGCCAAAACCAAAACAAGCCACCCCGGAAAGAAATAAATGAATTCCAAAAATCTTAGGCAAATCCAAAGAAGGTTTTCCTGTACGTTCATCAAAAAATATTTCTAGATCCCAATACACCCAATGCCAAATAGCTGCCAAAAAGCACAATCCCGAAAACACAATATGTGCTCCGGCCACACCCTCGTAACTCCAAATACCCGGATCCGTTATAGTCCCCCCTGTAATACTCCAACCACCCCATGAATTAGTAATTCCTAAACGAGTCATGAAGGGTATAACGAACATACCCTGTCTCCACATTGGATCAAGAACGGGGTCAGAGGGATCAAAAACTGCTAATTCATATAGAGCCATAGAACCGGCCCAACCAGCAACCAAAGCTGTATGCATTATATGGACAGAAATCAGCCGGCCGGGATCATTCAATACGACGGTATGAACACGATACCAAGGCAAACCCATGGAAATACCCCTTTATCAAAGATAAATGACACTATGTAACTTTATTGCATTGGAAAAGGCTATGATTATGCAATGGACCCCCTTTTTTTATTCAATAGATTATATCGGAACAAGGGGAACAAAGGCTAATGTTTGTTCTATTATGTTGGTAATGTAATAATGGAACAATTAAACAAAGAGAAACAAATCTATTCTATACCCGATAAGTAGCAATACGCAATGGGGAGTTGATACCCTCCTCTATCAGGGCTTTTTTTTTTATACTTGTTCATTAAAGGTTGATATTATGAAAAAAATAACCCTATTATTACGTTTCCAAATCAAAGTGAAATAGAGTACTTAATTCTTTTTTTTTTATTTCATTTAATGCCTATTGGTGTTCCAAAAGTTCCCTTTCGAAGTCCTGGAGAGGAAGATGCATCTTGGGTTGACGTATAGTGCGACTTGTCAGATATATTGGGTCATATGGGATTTCCCCGTTCTCTCTCCCGATTGAGATATTCTCCCTTTCGCCCAAGAAAAATTGATTGAATCATCAAAAATTTGGAGCGTGAAATACAAAATTAGATCCATTTTTTCGTTCTCGGAGGATTTCGATTAATATAATATTATCAATTAGAATTATTTTATGGTTGGCTCGGTTGGACCAATAAAATGAAGTATCCAGGCTCCGTTTATACAAAAACCCAATCCCAATGGTAATATATTGAAGATTACTACTTGTATTATATATTTTACACACTTTAACTTATAACTCTTATAATATAACTTAATTGTTTTGATTTGAAATTCTAATATAGAATTAAGAGTGATCTCAATCTTAATCACTCAAATAGAATAATGAATATGTTCAATATTGAATTTGACGAAAGAAAAGATATGAAGTGCTAATGTATAAAAGTAAAAAAAAACAAGTGGTATTGGAAGCATTTGTCCTATATGTGCAAATCGAAATCGGGCAGATCTTTACCCGGAGTAGAGCATAAACCTATAAAGAATTAAAAAGACCCGTTCAAGAACAAGAAAAGGGCATCGTGATTTGGATTGGATCTCGATGACACGATACATCAATGAAAAGCGAGTTCGATAAGTTTTTAGTTTAATAAATTCGAGAGTTTTTCTATTTTAATTCGAATTCGATTTCTTATCGTGTATATTCGAGTTATATGGAGAATTACGAAAAGGAACAAAATATAATATTTTATTTATTTAGAATAGAAAAAAAGGATCCTTCATTATTCATTATAAGTATTCATTATAAGTTGGAAAAAGCCTCGATAATAAATGAAAAAGGAATAAAATCTAGACATTGATTTTTTCACAATTTGTTTTTGAACCGTATGCGTCAAAAGGTGCATGTACGGCTCCTAAGGGATACAATTTTACCCTAATCAACCGACTTTATCGAGAAAGATTACTTTTTTTAGGCCAAGAAATCGATAGCGAGATCTCAAATCAACTTATTGGTCTTATGGTATATCTCAGTATCGAGGATGATACCAAGGATTTGTATTTGTTTATAAATTCTCCTGGCGGATGGGTAATACCCGGAGTAGCTATTTATGATACTATGCAATTTGTACGACCAGATGTACATACAATATGCATGGGGTTAGCTGCCTCAATGGGATCTTTTATCCTGGTCGGGGGCGAAATTACCAAACGTTTAGCATTCCCTCACGCTTGGCGCCAATGAGTTTTTTATTTGAGATAAAAAAGAAAGAAGACTATGCCTTCACCATATGAAATTTGAATAGAATATTAAGTAATAATAGCATGGCACTTTGAATTCGATATGAGAAAATTGTTTCTCTATTTTCACATTAGATTATGTATCGAAAGAGTAGTATGAGATGAAGAGTATTCCCTATTTTTTTTATTGGGAATCCATTTCAGTGTCACAAACTTTTTTCATACCAAAAGACTCTTAACAATATTTATGTTTGAAGGAGTACAAAAAAATTTCTTTCTTATATTTTTCTTTTTCGGATCAAAAAAAAAAAAGAAACTTTGGGATTGCTGAATTACAAACGAAATAAATATATAAAGCAACGGAGCCATCATAGTATTTTTGAACTACTCCGAAAAGAAGGGTGGTAATTGGATCATTTACTGATTTGGATCTGGTCGATCCTATTTTTGTCTTTCTCTTCGACGGAAAATAAATGTAAATTCCATTATAGAGCCGTATGCAATGCGCAAAAGATGCACGTACGGTTATTCAATTCTATACTTTTTTTTTATTGTTATTCTTTATTTCTTCTCTTCGACTTATCATGTGAGATATAAGAAACCCTTTTATGGTATATCATCAGGGTAATGATTCATCAACCTGCTAGCTCTTTTTATGAGGCACAAACGGGAGAATTTATCCTGGAAGCGGAAGAACTATTGAAATTGCGCGAAACCCTCACAAGGGTTTATGTACAAAGAACGGGCAAACCCTTATGGGTTGTATCCGAAGATATGGAAAGGGATGTTTTTATGTCAGCAACAGAAGCCCAAGCTCATGGAATTGTCGATCTTGTAGCGGTCGAATAAAATGAATAAAAATAAAAAATAGTTAAACATTTTATTTGAACTTTTCTATTATTAATGGGTTTACTATATCTAAATCTAAGTTTAATATTCTATTAACTAGAAATAATTCATAATCATTCGGTTAGGATTGATCTAAACCAGTCCATTATGTATATGATACAGCATGCCAACAATTAAACAACTTATTAGAAACACAAGACAGCCAATCCGAAATGTCACGAAATCCCCCGCCCTTCGGGGATGTCCTCAGCGTCGAGGAACATGTACTAGGGTGTATGTGTGACTCGTTCAGATTATGAGCTGGAACAAAAGCAAATGAAAAGAAAGAATTTTTCCAGTATTAATGATCAGTACCAGTGAATAGGATAAAATGGAAGAACTCCAGTCACTATCTAAAATAAATGAAAAAAAAACTAAAGATCTATTGTGTATGAAATTTATGGTTTCTATTGGTGTAAATCCGATTTACGATAATAAAAAATTTCCCATTGGTAGCGAACGTTGTTATCCATTAAGCGGGGAATCTTATTTTAAGAGCAAAAAAAATAATGCTCCCATTCTTGCAAGAACGGACTAACAAGGTCAGCTATCCAGCTAACCTTCAAAATTAAATACCGTTACTGTATAGGTGGATCTCGTTGTGAAAGACCTATTACTGGATAATTCATGGGTAGAGCCAAAAAGTTTGAACTGTACAAGTTATCAATAACATTTAGTAAATGAAGTATTAGTATTAAGGGCTCCGGTGTATAGAGAAGACCTCACCGTTTAAGAAGTAACCATAGAAACGAAGGAACCCACTATTTCTTTATTCATCTAGATTAAATAGATTAAAACAAAATTTACATTTCTTTTTTTTTTTTATTTACTTTAATGAAAAAAATGAAAATGAAACATTAATACAATTTCTTATTTTGTCTTGTTTCAAAAGGCGAAATGTCTAAAAAAATAAAAAATCGTGGTCGGGAAGGTTATAGTAGCAAAAGCCATTAGGATTTTTATTTTATACATTGGAAAAATCCGTTTTGTTATTAATAGACTAGGAAGGGAGAAAAGAATAGCTCAAAGAGATAAAATCAATTAGTTATTCATCAAAGTTTCATTTATTCAATGACTAGAGTTAAACGAGGATATATAGCTCGGAGACGTAGAAAAAAAATTCGTTTATTTGGATCAACTTTTCGAAGAGCTCATTCAAGACTTACTCGAACTATTGCTCAACAGAAAATAAGAGCTTTGGTTTCGGCTCATCGGGATAGAGATAGGCAAAAGAGAGATTTTCGTCGTTTGTGGATCACTCGGATAAACGCAGTAATTCGCGAAAAAGAGATATACTATAATTATAGTAAATTTATATGCGATCTGTACAAGAGACAGTTGCTTCTTAATCGTAAAATACTTGCACAAATAGCTATATTAAATAGGAATTGTCTTTATATGATTTCCAATGAGATCATAAAAAAAGACGATTGGAAAGAATACCCTGAAATGATTTAAAGGAAGTTCCCCGGAGTTTATTCTCCGGGAGGAGAGAGCCGAAATTAGTTTGATAAAATGCATTAAATAAATAAAAATCAATGAGCCTATTCAAATCAAAATAATAAAAAAATTCCCAATTTTTTTATTTTCTTATGACACGACAATCAAATCTAGATTCTCGGATTTTTTCAGAACAAAACAACAATATGTGGTTGAGTTAAGATTCGAATTTTGATTTTTTATTCAATTATCAATTAACTAAATATTATTTATTTTTGGTTCTAAAACTAGCAGCTCTAGTAGTCGACTCGGTTCTTTCAAATTGTTTCTCATTATTAAGAAAGGGTAACAAAGATAAAATACGAGCTTGTTTTATAGCAATAGTAATTAATCGTTGTTGTTTCAAAGTCAATCTATTCACTCGCCTAGATAATATTTTTCCTTGTTCACTAATAAATCGACTAATTAAACTCATGTTTCTATAATCAATTCGATCCCCCGATTGAATCGGGGGCAAACGCCGACGAAAAGATCGCTTAGATTTAATAAAGGGTCGCTTGGATTTATCCATAGTTTGTTTAGTTTATTCCTTATACATACCGAAAATATTATTTCGGCTGGACCTAAAAAAATGAGAATTATAGAATTAAAAAATAGGATTTTTTCATTTTTATAATTCTCATTTTTTTTCTATTAATAGAAAAAAAATGAGAATTATAAAAATGAAAAGTAGAATGAAAATGGCTTTGTCCCAGTCCTTCGAAGTGGAAGGATGATAAACAGACGTTCGGTTCGATCTATTTCTTTATCTCTCCATGAATTGTATGTTTGTAACAATAGGGACAGAATTTTCGCAATTCCAACCGATTGGGCGTATTGTGTCGATTCTTTTGAGTAATATATCTGGAAATGCCCCTTGATTCCTTATTAACACTCTTTCGAACACAACCAGTACATTCCAAAATAACTTTTACTCGGACATCTTTACCCTTAGCCATGAACCCCCTTTGAATTTTTGATTCAAGCAATTTTCAACTTTTCTATTTTTATTTTCAACACGAAGTGAAGAAGAAAGAAAAAGAAAAAAATAGAAGTTGCTAACTCGAAAGACAAGTACAATTAGAAGGATTTCGCTGTAATCAATAGAACAGTAATAGTAAATAAATTAAGAAATACTACGTAATTAAAAGGTTTCTGATTAGATTTCTAATCACAATATTGTATTTAAGTATCCTGTATGATACTCTTATCCTAGACCCAAATTTCTATTTTCGTTCTCTCTATTTTTTATAAATTTTCATTTGAGTCTAATCCCAAGTTTTGATGAGGTTGAATTCACTTTTTTTTCTTTCTACCCCATTTAGGCAAAAATATTATATTATTCGAAAATAAAAAAAGAAAGAAAAGAGGGGGGGGATTAGTCACAGATAGTTGATTCTATCTCTAATCTTCGTTACCCCCTTCTCATGTTAATGACTAGAACGAAAAAAAGGGGAATGTCAACGCATCCGGGAAAAAACGGTTGATTTCTATTAATAGACCTGCTAAAGACCCAAACCATAAAGTACTTAGTACCGGTGCCACGGAAAGATATGTTTTTAGATCTCGCATTGAAAATCCTCCTTCTTTATTTCTTTTATGTAATACATAGGGTAATACATATCTAATCTATGATCAAATGTATATATGGTTAAAAACTCCTTGTATTTGTATATGAAATCCCTAAGTTAAGTCAAATTAAAATGTACAACGATCCGGTAGTATATTTTAATTTAAGAAAAAGAAAAGCATGTCCCTTCCTACTGAGGTAAAAATATTTATTTTGAGTTTATTTAGTTTACGACGGGTTTTTATATCTAAATACTTTTATTATACCTTATATAATATGAAACCAAAAAGAAGAAATGGCATGGCAACATAAATTATGTATGTATATGAAAAATAACGATGTGGAAAACAAGACAAGGATTCTTTACAATTACACTATAAAAATAAAACCTGATTGAATTGAAAGGGATGTAGCGCAGCTTGGTAGCGCGTTTGTTTTGGGTACAAAATGTCACGGGTTCAAATCCTGTCATCCCTACCTAATTACTTTTCCTCTGAGAAGTAAGGAGGAATTAATTGAAATCGATTAAACAGAATCTCCCCCTTTTTTTATGATACTCTATATGATAGATAGTGTATGTAGAATATAGAATGTAGTATTGGGTTACAAAAAGAACTACTTATCTATTGAGATAAGATAGCGCTCTTAGTTCAGTTCGGTAGAACGTGGGTCTCCAAAACCCGATGTCGTAGGTTCAAATCCTACAGAGCGTGATTCCATTCTTGTTATTGTTAGGTCGAATCTAATTATTTATCGAATTCGACTGAAATAACTGAACAGTAATATAAATTTGACCTCCTCCTTTCTATAATCCAAAGGAGGTCAACCAAAATCAAAAAAAGATTTGTAATTAATCAAAGGTCCAACTGATCACCGCGTCTGTATTGTAAATATGCAGTTACGAATAAGCCAGCCAAAGTAATAGGAATTAAACCTAAGACGATTCCAAATAGAAAAACTTCAATCATTTCAATTTGTTTGAAACAAAAAAAAAAAAGAAAGGTAATATCTATCCCTAAATATTAATAAATATTAATAAATTGCCCATGAATCTCAATAACCAAAAATTTCCAATTGTCGCGATAAAGAACTATAAAATATATGGAATTCTACAAATTCCACAGAAAGATTTCGTGAGTTGTTCATTCAATTAATTTCAAATAAGTCGTGTCTTGCTCAGACCTATAAATAAAGCAGAGGTTATAGTTAAGGCCGCTAGTAAAAAACCGAAATAACTAGTTAGGATAGGCATGAGGGGACTAAATGAAATATGGTCTTTTTAT